AGGAGAGAAACCTTATGGTAAAGAAGAAAAAAACAGAAATATACGCTTTTGGTCGCCATATATCTTTATCCGCTGACAAAGCAAGAAGAATAATTGATCAAATTCGCGGTCGTTCCTACGAGGAAACACTTATGATACTAGAACTTATGCCCTATAAAGCATGTTATCCCATTTTCAAATTGGTTTATTCTGCAGCAGCAAATGCTAGTTTCAATATGGGTTCCGACGAGGCCAATTTAGTAATTCGTAAAGCTGAGGTTAACGAGGGTACTGCCGCGAAGAAATTAAAACCACGGGCTCGAGGACGTAGTTATGCGATAAAAAAAGCTACCTGTCATATAACTATTGTAGTGCAAGATAGATCTTTAGATGAATATGAAGAGATATCTTTCTATTCGTTAAAAAACCCTAGATGGAAAAAGACAACTATGGTATATGATGATGCGTATAATAGTGAGGTAGTATGGGACAAAAAATAAATCCACTTGGTTTCCGACTTGGTACAACCCAAAGCCATCACTCCCTTTGGTTTGCACAACCAAAAAATTATTCTGAGGGTCTACAAGAAGATCAAAAAATAAGAGATTTTATCAAAAATTATGTTCAAAAGAATATGAGAATATCCTCCGGTGCCGAGGGAATTGCCCGCATAGAGATTCAAAAAAGAATCGATTTGATCCAGGTCATAATCTTTATGGGGTTCCCGAAGTTATTAATCGAAAGTAGACCGCGAGGAATCGAAGAATTACAGATGAATCTACAAAACGAATTTCATTATGTGAACCGAAAACTTAACATTGCTATCACAAGAATTGCAAAACCTTATGGAAATCCTAATATTCTTGCAGAATTTATAGCCGGGCAATTAAAGAATAGAGTTTCATTTCGAAAAGCAATGAAAAAGGCTATTGAATTGACTGAACAAGCAGATACAAAAGGAATTCAAGTACAAATTGCAGGGCGTATCGACGGAAAAGAAATTGCACGTGTCGAATGGATCAGAGAAGGTCGGGTTCCCCTACAAACCATTCGCGCTAAAATTGATTATTGTTCTTATACAGTTCGGACTATCTATGGGGTATTAGGCATCAAAATTTGGATTTTTATAGACAAGGGAGAGGAATAACAAAACTTTCATTGTTTTTCCGTCGATAGAACAAAAAGGGGGAAACTCATTCATTCTTTTTCTGGCCAATCAAACAAATTCCGAATTCTTTAATTCTTTTAATTCTATAGGGTTGAATAAAAATTAGATTGACCTTTTGTTTTGATATAATTGCTATGCTTAGTGTGTGACTCGTTGGTTTTAGGGGGTTGGGATTAAAAAAAGACCGGCCCAGTAGTATGAAAACCAACCCATCGCTTCATATTATCTGGATCTAAAGAACCTGTCAAGATATGCCAAATCGGTCATATCTTTGTAGCAACTGACATTTTTTTACAATTAAACTTTAATGAATTCTAAGTTTAAAACAAAATACAGAACAAGAGTGTGGATAAATGGAAGGGTGAGAGAAAGAAAGAAAAAAATATCAATGATATAGAATTCCAATATGTAAGGTCTATGAGTCCTCTCATAACAGTGTAATAAAGCATCAATACTAATTGATTCATCCATAATGAAATAGTAAATGAATCCTTCTTATAGATTATAGAAGAAAAAACTCAAGAGCTTCGAGCCAATAAAGACTAAGAAGATTGACTCAAGGATAAATTGGATTAGAAGCTTCGTTGTAAAATTCTGACCTAACCATTTAGTACGAAGTGGTGGGGACGAAGGAACCTGTGAATGCAAAAGATTTTATTCAACAAATGAATCTTAATGATTCACTCGTTGGGATGGCGAAATGAACCGGAAATCAATTCATCTATTCGGAGAAATGACGAACAAGTGCTAGGACTGAAATAGAGATTGCAAGAGTCAACATTCGCCCGCGATAATTTTTTTTTGAATTTTAATTGGTAAACCTGGATAAAAGACAAAAGAAAATAAAGATTTAATAGGACGTTCCAAAAAAAAACGATTTTTTATCCAATTTTTCTAAAAATGTTCTAATATCTATGCAAATTAATTGCAAGTCCATTTTGAATCCTTTTATTCGCGAGGAGCTGGATGAGAAGAAACTCTCACGTCCAGTTCTGTAGTAGAGATGGACTTCCGAAACAACCATCAATTATAACCCCAAAAGAACTAGATTCCGTAAACAACATAGAGGACGAATGAAGGGAATATCTTATCGAGGTAATCATATTTGTTTCGGTAAATATGCTCTTCAGGCGCTTGAGCCTGCTTGGATCACATCTAGACAAATCGAAGCGGGTCGACGAGCAATGACACGAAATGCACGCCGTGGTGGAAAAATATGGGTCCGTATATTTCCAGACAAACCAGTTACAATAAGACCCGCCGAAACACGTATGGGTTCGGGGAAAGGATCCCCTGAATATTGGGTAGCTGTTGTTAAACCGGGGCGAATACTATATGAAATAGGCGGAGTAACTGAAAATATAGCTAGAAGGGCGATTTTAATAGCAGCATCAAAAATGCCTATACGAACTCAATTTATTATTTCGGGATAAAAATTTAGAACCAACACAAATGAGTCTTGGGAATGAAAGAAACCCGCGGGTTTCTTTTTTTTGACAAACAATATTTCTTTTATTTTCTTCATCCTTTGCAGTGGAAGAATAGACTCAAAACTTCATATGATTCAACCTCAGACCCATTTAAATGTAGCGGATAACAGCGGGGCTCGAAAATTGATGTGTATTCGAATCCTAGGAGCTAGTAATCGCCGATATGCTCATATTGGTGACGTTATTGTTGCTGTGATCAAAGAAGCGGTACCAAACATGCCCCTAGAAAAATCAGAAGTAGTAAGAGCTGTAATTGTTCGTACCTGTAAAGAACTTAAACGTGACAGCGGTATGATAATACGATATGATGACAATGCTGCAGTTGTGATTGATCAAGAAGGAAATCCAAAAGGAACTCGAATTTTTGGTGCGATCCCCCGCGAATTGAGACAATTCAATTTTACTAAAATAGTTTCATTAGCTCCCGAGGTATTATAAAATGGGAGCCTGATATCTTTGAGATCTTTGAAAAGAAATAGATTAAGAACTAGATTAATTCGTAGATTATGTCTCACGCATATACCTTGAAAAATGCATATTCATAAACTAATAAAAAAACATGTTAATTAGATCCAATTTTGAGGCACCAAAAATTTTACTTCATCATGGGTAGAGACACTATTGCTGAGATAATAACCTCTATACGAAATGCGGATATGGATAGAAAAAGAGTTGTTCGCATAGCATCTACTAATATTACCGAAAATATTGTTAAAATACTTTTCCGAGAAGGTTTTCTCGAAAACGTCAGAAAACATCGAGAAAAAAACAAAAATTTTTTGGTTTTAACCCTGCGACATAATAGAAGGAATAGGAAAAGACCCCATACCTGTAGAAATTTTTTAAATTTAAAACGGATCAGCCGACCCGGTCTACGAATCTATTCTAACTCTCAACGAATTCCTAGAATTTTAGGTGGAATGGGGATTGTAATTCTTTCTACTTCTCGAGGTATAATGACAGACCGGGAGGCTCGATTAGAAAGAATCGGCGGAGAAATTTTATGTTATATATGGTAATCCTTTTAATATCCAAATGGGATCCGAAACCTCTTCCTATTTGTAAAAAAAAAAAAAGAAAGGGGTGAGTTGTCTAATATCGTTTCTCCTACATTAGTTGATACTTCAAGGGGGCTTTACCTGAAATGAAAGAACAAAAATGGATTCATGAGGGTTTAATTACCGAATCGCTTCCCAATGGCATGTTCCGGGTTCGGTTAGATAATGAAGATCTGATTATAGGTTATGTTTCAGGAAAGATCCGACGTAGTTTTATACGGATACTGCCAGGAGATAAAGTCAAAATTGAAGTAAGTCGTTATGATTCAACTAGAGGACGTATAATTTATCGACTCCGAAACAAGGATTCGAAAGATTAGGTGGTTTTTATTCAATACGATTCGAGATGAAAAATTGCAAGAAACTGATTTTCTACCAAGAAGTAGATTCAGAATTAAGATAAGGAATGAAAAATATGAAAATAAGAGCTTCCGTCCGTAAAATTTGTGAAAAATGTCGACTAATCCGCAGACGGGGGCGCATTAGAGTAATTTGCTCTAACCCGAGACATAAACAAAGACAAGGATAATCAGACTCACCAAAGGAATAAACGTACAAATAAAGAATCTGTTTTGACATCAAATGGATATATTCCATATATTTCTGACTCATATTTATGAGATGCTACAATATGGCAAAAGCTATACCGAGAATTGGTTCACGTAAAAATGTACGTATTGGTTCACGTAAAAGTGCACGTAGAATACCAAAGGGAGTTATTCATGTTCAAGCAAGTTTCAATAATACTATTGTCACCGTTACAGATGTACGGGGTCGGGTCGTTTCCTGGTCCTCGTCCGGTACTTGTGGATTCAAGGGTACGAGAAGGGGGACGCCCTTTGCCGCTCAAACTGCAGCGGCAAATGCTATTCGTACAGTAGTAGATCAAGGTATGCAACGAGCCGAAGTCATGATAAAAGGTCCCGGTCTCGGAAGAGACGCCGCATTACGAGCTATTCGTAGAAGTGGTATACTATTAACTTTTGTGCGGGATGTAACCCCCATGCCACATAATGGCTGTAGACCCCCCAAAAAAAGACGTGTATAGAAATGAAGAGTGAAGAAATTTCAAGAGAAACAAGAGAAATAAATAATTCAATCAAATAAAATATTATTACTATGGTTCGAGAGAAAGTAACAGTATCTACTCGGACGCTGCAGTGGAAGTGTGTTGAATCCAGAACAGACAGTAAACGTCTTTATTACGGGCGCTTTATTCTGTCTCCACTTATGAAAGGACAGGCCGACACAATAGGCATTGCGATGAGAAGAGCTTTGCTTGGAGAAATAGAAGGAACATGTATC